TTTTTAGGAGATATCATGCCGCCACTCGGACTCGAACCGAGATGCTCTAGCACTGCTTCCTAAGAGCAGCGTGTCTACCGATTTCACCATAGCGGCTTGTTCGAAATTATAATAATCTATTTTTATTCAATCGTCGAGATTGAAGTAGTCAATTCAATGCCATATGCAATATATATTTAGGAAAGATTAAAATTAAAATTGCTGAATAAAAATCTTTTTTTTTTAATTATAATTTTAACGTAACGCTTTCAATAATAATCCTTATTTTTATTGGTCTATTTTTTATTATAGTGTTATAGTGTTCGTTTTATTTAACTTAAAAATGTGATTTGAAAATACTTTATTACTTTATTACTTTATTATTTTATGCTCGAATAAAATATAACTGGTGTAACTTGATAGTTCTCAATTTAGGGATTGAACTCAAAACGTTCTTTCGCATTTTTTAATTTTTTAAAAATTCATTTCTTACTGATTTATTTTATGAATCTCAAAAAATGCATTTTTTCGATGACATAAGAATCCTATTTTTAAAATCCTATTTTTATGTATCACAATTTTGTTGAGACATGTAGGGAATTGTAATTCTTTGCATAGCTTTGTATTAAATGTCAGTGTTTGTTTTAATTGTGTAGAGAATTTGTCTTAAGATTTACCAAAGAAATTAATTAAATATTGGTATTGGTAGGTTTTGGGCCAGGCTAGGGAATATTATGTAATAAAAAAATTCAATTTCTATCATAACTATATTGTATTTCAAGAATCTATATATATATATATATTTTTTTTTTAATAAATTTTATAAATCTTTATGTATATTATTTAATATATAAATATATATTTCTTGATTTATCTTTATTGATATTTCAGTGGAAACATAGGTCTAAAATAAAAAATTGGCGTATTTTTCGTATAATTGTATTTTTAGTATAATCACTTAACTTAAAAAAAAGGGTTTTTCTTAATTGGCTTAAATTAAAAATAAATTAAAAATTAGAGTTATATATTCTATAGGTATATATTCTAATAATAATTAATAGAAAGAATGGTTTATAAAGTTATAAAACACATCTTAAACTTAATTAATTAGTTTCAACAACCTATTAGTTTTGACTACAAATTTTATATTCTATATTTTCTTATATATTATTTTAATAAATATATTTGAAATAAATTTCTTTTACTAAATACTATAGTTATAGTTTTATGGTATAAAATAATATAAATAAAAGAGAAAGGTTTTTTATTATTGAACCGATGGGGATTCTTATTTTCCCCACCCTAAAAACAATAAAGCCCACTCAAAAGAAAGGTTAATCTTGTGCTTGCGTTTATTCTTTTTTAAAACAAAGAAATATAGTATTTATTATACTTTAAATTTCGTATACACAAGAATCCTTTTTTTTTTTTATTATAAAAGTGCAACTAATTCAATTTAATATTGCTATTGATCCGGTCAAAACATTAGAGAATACCCAGTTTTTATTTTATTTCTATTTAGATATTTTTTATTATCTATGTATATATTTAGATAAATATATATTTATCTATATTAATACATAATATAATAATATTAAATATAATAATATTATATAAGTTAATATAATTTAAAGTTAATATAATTTAGAATTTTTATAAATTTTTTTAACTTAATACTTATATTTAACTTATACTTATATACTTATAAAATAAAACTTATAAAGAAATTATAAAATAAAGAAATTATAAAAGATTTCCAATAATAAAAAAATTAGACTGACTACGTTTCGAGCCAGAACAACTCAAATTATTCCAATCTTTGATTAGTTATTTGTTGGATAAAAAAAACTTTTTGAATTCCTTGTAGAAAGGGATTTACCTAACGAAAAAGCTTTCAATGCTGCCCAATATCCTTTCTTTTTCCAAATATTTTTACGAATCTGCTTTTTTGAAATAGAAGTACGTTTTTTCGGAACTGCCATTAAAAATTATAATAAGTATTTAATTGCTATAGTTGGATGTCAAAGACATCTATTGTTCAAAACCAATTGTTCTTTATTATTAATTATCTAATTATTAATTATCTAGCTATCTATTTTTTTTTTCTAGATTGTATTCCCTTCATAAAAATATAAATTATAGAAAATCGCATAACTAAATACTAAATAATAGTACTGGGAACAAAATAAAAAAAGAAACTAAAAAAAAATTGTTTTTTCTATTCCATACAATATCGAATAATTTATATTTAGTTTATTGGTCCTCTTCTATCCTCATTCAAATCCATATCTATAAAATTTGCTATGCCGTATAAATCTAATTAATTAACGTTGATATGATAATCAAATAAAAACAAAAAATACAAACAAAAAGACTATACCCCTCTTTATATCTTTGTTTTATATCTGTATCTAGTTTCTTTTTGTCGTCCTAAATTGATTTATACAGGTAATAAAAAAGGCAAAAATACAATACATAATAAAAAACATCCAAAGTTTTACTAAACCAAGCTCTATCCTTATTAATTAAAAATTAATATTTTTTCTATTAATTATTAATTTAATTAGTTAAGCTCGCAAAAAGAGCAAGAATATATCTAATTTTAATTTTAAAATGTGCAAGAGACTAGTACTTAATTTGTTATCTGTTAAAAACTAAAAACGTCAAGATAAATAATTTTCTCAAAGCTATTTTAGTAATTCTTCCTTTTTTTATGTAAAGTGAAGTTTTGGATGTCATAGTTTGGAGATCAGAGCCTTTCCTAAAAAACAATAGAAAATTTATTACAATAATCTTAAAATAAAAGACAATCAATCAGTTCCAAAATCAATTCGTTAATGATTCGAAATAATCCAAAAAATAAATAACTTTTTGGGGATAAGTTATGGTTTTTGTTATGATTCAGATCAAATACTGCTTTTGGTGTAATTATTTGTCTTTGCTATATCAATATATAGCAATTAGTGTAATACGAAATAATAATGAAAATGGAAATTTGAATTTTTTGGATCTTCATCAAACTTTACTTAATAATTGAATTTTAATATTTAATAAAAGTACTAGTTTTTTTTTCAATAGTAATTTGTTCATATCATTTGACCAATTTTAACTTCTCTTCTTGATTTTAAATATTTAAGTTAAAATAGTTGAAAAAGATTCAGAATAATTATAAAATTATATATTTTGTCTATTTGAATTTTTTATTTTATTAACTGACCCCTTTCATTTCACTTTCATTTCAAAATAAATAAGAGCCGGTAAATCAGAAACAATTAATTAAAATAAAAAGACTTTTTTATTTATTTTTATGGAATATATATATCAATATTTCTGGATTATAACTTTCATCTCACTTCCAGTTCCTATATTAATAGGAGTAGGACTTCTACTTTTTCCAACGGCAACAAAAAATCTTCGCCGTATGTGGGTTTTTCCAAGTGTTTTATTGTTAAGTATAGTTATGCTTTTTTCAACCTATCTATCTATTCAACAAGTAAATAACCCTTCTATCTATCTATCTATATGGTCTTGGACTATAAATAATGACTTTTCTTTAGAATTTGGCTATTTGGTTGACCCACTTACTTCTATTATGTTAATATTAATTACTACGGTTGGAATCTTGGTTCTTATTTATAGTGACAATTATATGTCTCATGATCAGGGATATTTGAGATTTTTTGCTTATATGAGTTTTTTCAATACTTCAATGGTAGGATTGGTTACTAGTTCTAATCTTATACAAATTTATTTTTTTTGGGAATTGGTTGGAATGTGTTCTTATCTATTAATAGGTTTTTGGTTCACACGATCTACTGCAGCGACTGCTTGTCAAAAAGCGTTTGTCACTAATCGCGTCGGAGATTTTGGTTTATTATTAGGAATTTTAGGTTTTTATTGGATAACGGGCAGTTTAGAATTTCGGGATTTGTTTGAAATATTCACTAACTTGGTTTATAATAATGAAGTTAATCTTTTATTTGCTACGTTTTGTGCCTTTCTATTATTTGTTGGTGCAATTGCTAAATCTGCCCAATTTCCCCTTCATGTATGGTTACCCGATGCTATGGAAGGACCTACCCCTATTTCAGCTCTTATACATGCTGCTACTATGGTAGCAGCTGGAATTTTTCTTGAAGCTCGGCTTCTTCCGCTTTTTATAGTTATGCCTTATATAATGAATCTAATAGCCTTGTTAGGCATAATAACATTACTTTTAGGGGCCACTTTAGCTCTTGCTCAAAAGGATATTAAGAGAGGTTTAGCTTATTCTACAATGTCTCAATTGGGTTATATGATGTTGGCTCTAGGTATGGGTTCTTATCGGGCTGCTTTGTTTCATTTGATTACTCATGCTTATTCCAAAGCATTGTTATTTTTAGGATCTGGATCTATTATTCATTCAATGGAAAGTATTGTTGGATATTCTCCAGATAAAAGCCAGAATTTGGTTCTTATGGGAGGTTTAAAAAAACATGTACCAATTACAAAAATATCTTTTTTATTAGGTACACTTTCTCTTTGTGGTATTCCACCTCTTGCCTCGTTTTGGTCCAAAGATGAAATTCTTAATGATAGTTGGGTGTATTCACCCATTTTTGCAATAATAGCTTTTTCCACAGTGGGATTAACTGCATTTTATATGTTTCGGATCTATTTACTTACTTTTGAGGGACATTTAAATCTTTATTTTCAAACTTACAATGGTAAAAAAAGAAGTTCTGTCTATTCAATATCTTTATGGGGTAGAGAAGAAAAAAAGTGGATTAAAACAAATTTTCGCTTATTACCTTTATTAACAATGAATAATAATAAAAGGGCTTCTTTTTTTTTTAAAAAGAAATATCGAATTAATAGAAATGTAAGAAGTCTGAGGGGTCCTATTATTACTATTTCTAATTTCGGTACTAAAAACATTTTCTCCTATCCTCATGAGTCAGACAATACTATGCTATTTCCTATGCTTGTATTAGGTTTTTTTACTTTGTTCATTGGAGTTATAGGAATTCCTTTCTTTAATC